GAATGATTTTATGTACTAAAAAAAGTGATTGGATTCCTTTTTTCCAGAGTTGTAATTATCCATTCCAAGGAATTCGTTCTTACAGGTAAATGCTCAATACCCAAGTAGGCCTAAAACAAAAGGTGATCATGATCAAGTGCTTTTTGGGTCGTCTCAGACCTTTCGATTGGCCTTTATCTTTATCTCCACAAAATATCGATACTTTTTACATACAAAGGATTTACTTGTTACCAAGAAAATTTAGCCTCTCTCATTCTTTAGATCTAGATCCCTTATTTCACTTCACTCCGATAGTATCATAAATCGGGTCAATGCAGAGGAAATGACTGCATTTCCATACTATAAACTATTAAGTAATTAAAGAAATAAGTAAAATAGCTAAACTAAAATAGAATATAGATTCTACCGCATTACTTATTCTACTGGGTTTTACGGAGCCTTAACATGATTGAATCTGATCATAGAAAAGATTCTCTTCAAGTGAACCAGCCTATCCTCTGTATGGGGCTTACGCAGTGGTTGGAACAAAGACACATTTGGTTATTAATTCCAATACGGCAGATAAGGGCATATATCTGCACGGCTAAATCAACAGTTCAAGTCACACACTCCCATACTCCATTTTTCTCTCAGGAGAATTCACTTCAACTATTCATGTTAAATAAAAAACAAAAATTTTTAGAGTTGAAGGGAAATATCCAAATACATGTCTTATTCTTTTCAATAATCCATATTTGTAGCAATGAAATACTATTTTTGTTCCTCCCCCAAGCAATCAATGGTTGATTACAAATATCTAGAATCAATATTCTCTATAAATTACTCTCTATAAAGGACCTGAAATACCTTGCTTACGTATCATTGGAAAGTGCATTAACATAAATACAGCAGTAAGAAGAGGTAATACAAAAGTATGTAAACTATAAAAACGAGTCAACGTGGATTGTCCTACACTAGCACTTCCCCGTAATAACTCTACCAAAGGCGATCCTATTACAGGAATAGCTTCCGGCACGCCTGTTACAATTTTGACTGCCCAATAACCAATTTGGTCCCAAGGTAAGGAATAACCAGTTACACCAAAAGATGCCGTCAATACAGCAAGAACTACGCCTGTAACCCAAGTCAATTCGCGAGGTTTTTTAAAACCACCAGTGAGATACACACGAAATACGTGCAGGATCATCATTAAAACCATCATACTTGCCGACCATCGATGAACTGATCGGATTAACCAACCAAAGTTAGCTTCAGTCATTATGTATTGAACAGAAGCAAAAGCCTCATTAACGGTTGGACGGTAGTAAAAAGTCATAGCAAACCCCGTAGCTACTTGTACTAAAAAACAAGTAAGCGTAATTCCTCCTAAACAATAAAATATGTTAACATGAGGAGGAACATATTTACTAGTTATATCATCTGCAATCGCCTGAATCTCGAGACGTTCTTCAAACCAATCATAGACTTTATTGAGATAGGTAAACCAGAAAGACTCCCCCTCCAAGAACCGTATATGAGAATTTCATCTCGTACGGCTCAAACAGAACCACCAAAATACTAGTTCAAACAAATATGTGTAATAGAGAAACTTCTTAATCCTATGATTCAAGAGTTTTTGACCATACGAAAAAAGAAAAATCCGAAAACTCTTCTTTGTGGTTATAATATCAAAATATCAAGTCGGCTCATTCCTTTTTTGGTGTTGATTGTTACGGGCCTCTTGAATCTTCTATTTACCCATTTTTTTTTCTTTGATTTAGTATTTTTATGTAATATATTTGTATGGAATGTAGCCTTATTGTTGTTTTCTTTATTATTGATAGGAATTTTCTTGTTACAATCCTAGAAATCGATTGAAACCTCAGATTCGTACTAGAACCACGATGATTTATTTAATAAAACCTTCAAACTAAGCCCAAAGATTCTCTGAGTAAGAACCGTTGTATCATCACTTATTCAATCAATAAATAGAATCAGTAAAAATCCAAAGAAAGGTTTATCCTTTGATCAAACATAGATAAAGAGTTTGAAAAAAGAAAAATCTTTCAATTTATACCTTCTAACTCTTTGAAATTTTTTGGAGTCCGATCACGGGATCTGAATATTCAGTATGAATCATAGTTCTAATACTTCGTAATCTATTTCATATATTCCGTGCTACAGATACTATAATAAATACCTGACGAGGTATAAAAGCATCTCTATCAAGACGACAGACCCACTCTCTGTACTATCATATAGGATCAATTCTAACAAGTCGCACACTCATATTCCAGAAATACAGAAATAAATTTTACGATCGAACTATGAAAATAGACTAGAATACAAAATCCGAGAGAAAAATGTTTCATTTTGTATTCAAAAGCTAGGCCTTATTGTTTCTTGTAAATCTAATTCATTGAAATTCCATCTAGTAAAACGGAAGAATTATAAATCTCCAAAATAATAGATAGGAATACCGCAAATAGAGCCATTGCGATACCCATTAAAGGAGTGGTTCCCCATCCAGGAGCTACTTTACCATATTCGGAATTCAATGGTTTCAATAAATCCCCTACAACAGTTCGTCTTGGACCAGATCGAGAACTACCCTCCACGCTTTGTGTAGCCATAAATTGAATCCTAATTTGTATTAATTGAGATCTGTTGACTTTGTATACCATTCCGTTGTAAATAAATGATCTTATCATAGATCCATTGTGGTCTTGAAATCATATAATAATGGAAACAGCAACCCTAGTCGCCATCTCTATATCTGGTTTACTTGTAAGTTTTACTGGGTATGCCTTATATACTGCTTTTGGGCAACCCTCTCAACAACTAAGAGATCCATTCGAGGAACACGGGGACTAAAAGAGACTAAAAGAGCCTCCCAATATTGGGAGGCTCTTTACCTCTTTACTTCAATTAAGATATCAAAAAATCATTTTACCCTTTTAGTTTGAATTTTAGGCGGTTCTCGAAAAAAGATAGCGAAAAAAATTATTCCTAAAGTTGACACTAAAAGGAATGTATAAACCAATGCTTCCATAAATTCAATCGTGGTTTACAATTATAGCTTTCATACCTGTTTATTTTGGAGCGTCTCCCGGATAAAAAAAGACTAAAATTCAAAGAAAAGGTGGCGATTCAAATTAAAATATCTACATACCCTATCTAAAATCACAAAAATAAAATAGAGGCGAAAACTAAGAGATCAAAGATTGTATCAGACTACTTGTCTTTTTGTAGTTGGATCTCCAAGTTTTTGGAATGCCCCAAATTCCACTTGAGCATCTAAATCTGGATCAATCCCAGCAAAAACATCTCTGAACAAAGTTCGAGCACCATGCCAAATGTGTCCGAAGAAAAAGAGCAGAGCGAACGAAGCATGTCCAAAAGTAAACCAACCCCTTGGACTGCTACGAAAAACACCATCGGATTTCAAAGTAGCACGATCTAATTCAAAAATTTCGCCTAATTGAGCGCGTCTAGCATATTTTTTGACAGTAGCAGGATCACTATAACTGACTCCATTTAGTTCACCACCATAGAACTCAACAGTTAGACCTACTTGTTCGACACTATACTTCGACTCTGCCCTTCGAAAAGGAACATCGGCTCTAACAATTCCATCTCCGTCTACCAAAACAACTGGAAATGTTTCAAAAAAAGTAGGCATACGGCGTACAAAAAGTTCACGTCCTTCTTTATCTCTAAAGATAGGATGTCCTAACCATCCAACAGCTATTCCATCCCCGTTGTCCATCGAACCTGCTCTGAACAATCCACCTTTTGCAGGATTATTGCCAATGTAATCATAAAAAGTTAATTTTTCGGGAATTTTAGACCAAGCTTCGGATAAATTTTGATTTTCGGCTAACCCGGCACTAACTCTTCGATATATTTCTTGCTGGAAGTATCCTTGATCCCATTGATAACGAGTGGGACCAAATAATTCAATCGGGGTAGTTGCTGAACCATACCACATAGTTCCAGCAACAACAAATGCTGCAAAAAAGACAGCAGCGATACTACTGGAAAGGACAGTTTCAATATTTCCCATACGTAATCCTTTGTATAAACGTTGGGGCGGACGGACACTAAGATGAAATAGGCCCGCCAATATGCCCAATGTCCCCGCTGCAATATGATGAGAAGCTATTCCTCCCGGAACAAAGGGATCAAAACCTTCCACACCCCATGCTGGACTTACTGGTTGTACCTTTCCAGTTAATCCATAAGGATCGGAGACCCATATTCCAGGACCATACAATCCGGTTACATGAAAAGCGCCAAACCCAAAGCAAGCTACCCCTGAGAGAAATAAATGAATTCCAAAGATCTTGGGCAAATCCAAAGACGGTTTTCCTGTACGCTCATCAAAAAATATTTCTAGATCCCAATACACCCAATGCCAAATAGCTGCTAAGAAACACAAGCCAGAAAACACAATATGCGCCCCAGCCACACCTTCATAACTCCAAATACCCGGATTGCTTATAGTTCCTCCTGTGATATTCCAACCACCCCACGAATTGGTTATTCCTAAACGAGTCATGAAAGGTATAACGAACATACCTTGTCTCCACATCGGATCGAGAACGGGGTCAGAGGGATCAAAAACTGCTAATTCATATAGAGCCATCGAACCGGCCCAACCAGCAACCAACGCTGTATGCATTATATGGACAGACAGCAAACGACCGGGATCATTCAATACGACGGTATGAACACGATACCAAGGCAAACCCATGGAAATACCCCTTTATTCACGAAAAATAAACACTATGTAACTTTATTGCACTGGATAAACTATGTTATGGATCTCCCTTTTTAAGTGGAGAAAGAATTACTATTTTTTTTTCTATTCTTTTTTTTAGTATTTTAGTAATAATATAACAATTCTGTTTGTAGGAACAAAAAAAAGAGAAGCAAATCTATTTTATACCCGATAAGTACCAATACGCAACGGGTAGCTGACTCCATTTTATATGAGCGAACACATAGAGATTTGTTCATCATTCAAAGGACTTATTTGTAATAATTTGACTCTATTCGTTTTGTCTTCCTTATATTTTATATATTTCTTTTTTCTATTTTTTATAAATTAAAAATAGAAATTCTAATAGAAATACACGCATAAAATATTACAAAATATTACTAAAAGATTAGTAAATTATAAAGGTCAATATTCTTAAAACAAAAAATTCATTGTTACGTTTTCATATCAAAGTGAAATAGAGTACTAAATCTTTTTTCTTTCATTTAATGCCTATTGGTGTTCCAAAAGTCCCCTTTCGACATCCGGGAGAAGACGATTCACTTTGGATTGACTTATAGTGCGACTTGTCAGATATATTGGGTCATACGGAATTACCCCGTTCTCTCACCCGATTGAGATATCCCTCTGTTTCGCCCAAGAAAGATTGATTAAATCATCAAAAATTTGGAGCGTGAAGTGCAATCAAGTTCAATTAGATCTATGCTTTTGAGGTACTCAAATTAATATTATCAATTAGAATAATTTATGGTTGCCTTGTTTAGACCAACAAAATGAAGTATCCAGACTCCGTTTAGAAAACCCAATTGGTAATATATCTATTATCATTACTACTTGTATCATATTCTATTTAGAAATTTTTTAGAAATTTTTATTCGAACTGAAAATCCTATTCAATCAAATAAAATAATATAATGAATACGTCAAATATTTGACAGAAACGTGAAATGAATTAAAAAAAAAGAAGTTGTAACAAAAAGACGCGGTATTAGAGCATTTGCCCTATATGTGCAAATAAAAATCGGGCAGATCTTTACTCGGAGTAGAGCACAAACCTAAAAGAATTGAAGAAGCCCACTCAGGAACAAGAGAATGTCATCGTGATTTGAATTCAATCACGATGAACGAATACATCAATAAGAAGTTAATTTGATAAGTTTAATTAATTTTTTTATAAGTAAACGCGTCAAAACTCATCTTTCTTAAAAAATAGAAGAAAAGCCTCCTCATTCAAAATAAAGGTTAAAAAGTACTCACTATCAAAAAAAGGGAGGGCTGGAATTTAAACATTGATTCTTTATTTTATTTTCGTGATTTTTGGTGAACCGTATGCATCAAAAGGTGCATGTACGGTTTCTATAGGATAGAATTTTATCCTAATCAACCGACTTTATCGAGAAAGATTACTTTTTTTAGGTCAAGGTGTTGATAGTGAGATCGCGAATCAACTTATTGGTCTTATGGTATATCTCAGTATAGAGAGCGAGACCAAAGATTTGTATTTGTTTATAAACTCTCCTGGCGGATGGGTAATACCCGGAGTAGCTATTTATGATACTATGCAATTTGTGCGACCAGATGTACAAACAGTATGCATGGGATTAGCTGCTTCAATGGGATCTTTTATTCTGGTTGGAGGAAAAATTACCAAACGTTTAGCATTCCCTCATGCTTGGCGCCAATGGGTTTTTATTTGAAAGAAAAAAACTATGCCTTCGCCATATGAAATATAAATATAAATATTAAGTAATAATAGCATGGCATTTCGAATTCGATATAGATATAAGAAATTTTTTTTAAACATTAGATTATGTATCGAAAGAGTCGTATGGGATATTAAGGGTCTTTCTGATTTTATTCTATCAGGGACCTCTTTCAGCGTCACAAACGTTTTTGTTTTCGCACCGAAGGGCTCTTAAGACTATTTATGTTATGAAAGAGTACAAAAAAAAGATTATATTATTATTATTTTTTTTTTTTTTCAAATAAAAAAAAAAGAAACTTTGGGATTGCTAAATCACTGATAAAATAAAGCAACGGGACCACCATAGTATTTTTGCTTTTTACCTCTTCCCAAGGAAAGGGTGGTTATTGGATCATTTACTGATTTAAGCCTAGATTTTTTTTCGATGAAAGGTAAAATAAAAGTGAATTCTAGTGTGAAGCCGTATGCAATGGACAAACAATAACAATGCATGTACGGTTGTTCAATTCTATCGTCTTTTGTTATTCTTTTTTATCTCTTCCCGGCACCTTCTTATTTATTATATTTCTATTATTTTTTATATTATAGGAGATAGAATAAACCTTTTGTTCTTATATGATCAGGGTAATGATTCATCAACCTATTGCTGGTTTTTATCAGGCACAAATAGCAGAATTTGTCCTGGAAGCAGAAGAACTACTGAAACTGCGTGAAATCATCACAAGGATTTATGCACAAAGAACGGGAAAACCCTTATGGGTTGTATCCGAAGACATGGAAAGAGATGTTTTTATGTCAGCAACAGAAGCCCAAGCTCATGGAATTGTTGATCTTGTAGCAGTTGCATAAGAAATAGCAGGAATTTCATGCAAATCGCGATTTGATATTTTTTTCTTACCGGAATTTCAATTTAATATTCTAGTATTTATTTAATTAATAATTACTATTAATTAATTAGAATATTTATTATTAATAGAATATTAATATAGAAAAAATGAAGAATCATACGGTTACGATCGATCTAAACCAGCCCATTATGCATACGATTCAAGATGCCAACTATTAAACAACTTATTAGAAACACAAGACAGCCAATTAGAAATGTTACCAAATCCCCCGCTCTTGGGGGATGTCCTCAGCGCCGAGGAACATGTACTAGGGTGTATGTGCGACTTGTTTAGATCATCAGCTTCGACAAAAGAAAGGAAAAATTTTTCCAATATCTGTGTCAGTACGAATGAATAGGATAGAATAGAAGAATGCCCTTCATTATCGAAAAAAAAAAGATCTATCATATTCGTCTATTGTGTATCAAATTTATGGTTTCATTGGTGCAAATTCAATCACCTCAATTTTCAATTTAAAACAAGAAAGAATTTCCCATTGGTAACAAATGATTATCCATTAAGCAGGGAAAATCTTATTAAAAGTTAAAAAAAGGCTGAAAATTTATGCCCCTACTCTTGCAAGAGCGGACTAAGAAGGTCAACGAATTAGCTAATCCTCATAATTAAATACCGTTACTATATAGATAGATTTCCTTGTGAAAGACCTATTACTGGATAATTCATAGGTAGAGCAAAAGAATGTGAACTGTACACGTTAACAATAGCATTGATTAAATGATTAAATGCAGGAGGGGCTCCGGTGTATAGAGAAGACCTCACCGTTTAAGAAGTAACCATAGAAACGATGGAACCCACTATTTATTTATCTATTTGTATTTACTGCTTATTTTTATTTCTTCTATTTTTGTTTGTGTTTGAGACCTAATATCAATACAGTTTCTTATTCTTATTTCGAGATGAAATGTCTCCAAAAAAAAAAAAAGAAAAAATCGTGGTTGGGAAGGTTATAGTAGCAAAAGCCGTTGGAATTATTATTTTATACATTGGAAAAATCCGTTTTGTTATTATAGAAAAGGGGAAAAAGAATAACTGAAAGAAACGAAACCAATTAGTTATTCATCAAAGTTTCGTGTATTCAATGACCAGAATTAGACGAGGATATATAGCCCGGAGACGTAGAACAAAAATTCGTTTATTCGTATCAAGCTTTCACGGGGCTCATTCAAGACTTACTCGAAGTATTACTCAACAAAAAATAAGAGCTTTGGTTTCGGCCCATCGGGATAGAGATAGACAGAAAAGAAATTTTCGTCGTTTGTGGGTCACTCGGATAAATGCAGTAATTCGCGGAAATAAGGTATCCCATAGTTATAGTAAATTAATAAATAATCTGTACAAGAGACAATTAGTTCTTAATCGTAAAATACTTGCACAAATAGCTATATTAAATAGGAATTGTCTTTATACGATTTCCAATGACATTAGAAAATAAGGAAATTGGAAGGAATCCATAGAATTTTTTACACGGAATTTCTTGAAAATTAATTCCGGGAAGGTAGAATAGAAATGAAGGTAGAATAGAAATTCATACGATAAAATATGATGATAATATGATCAAGTAAAGTAGTCAAACTAAACAAAACATTCAATAAAAAAAGCGTTTCTTCTCCCCCAAGTCATTTTTTTTTCTTACAACACGAAAATCCAATTTTGATTTTCAGATTTTTTGAACAAAACATCAATCTATGGTTGAATTCGAATTGGAATTTTGATCCAATTTCAATTTGAGTAAGCCTCTTTTTTTTCTGGTTCTAAGATCAGTAGTTAGAGTGACCAACTCGCTTTTTTTCAAATTGTTTTTCATTATTAAGAAAAGGTAACAAAGATAAAATACGAGCTTGTTTTATAGCAATAGTAATTAATCGTTGTTGTTTTAAACTCAATCTATTCACCCGTCTAGATAATATTTTTCCTTGTTCACTAATAAATCGACTAATTAAACTCATGTTTCTATAATAAATTCGATCCCCCGATTGGATCGGGGGCAAACGCCTACGAAAAGATCGCTTGGACTTAGGGAAAAGTCGTTTGGATTTATCCATGGTTTGTTTATTCCTTATTTCAAAAATCCTATTTCTGAATTCGAAATCATTTTTGATCCAATTGAACGAAATAGGATTTTTTTGTTTATTTTATATTGAATAGTTAGAGTATTGAATATATATTGAATATTTTTTTTATATTTTTTATTTTTTATATATTTATATATTTTATTTATTTATTTAATTATATATTTAATATTTATTATTGAATATTTTTTTTTAATTCTATTTTTAATTATATTCAATTTTAATTAAATAATTAATATTTAATTATTTTCATTTTTATTATTTTAATTTAATAATATTATATTTAATATAATATTTTAATAGAATATATTCCTATTCAATAGAATATATTTCTATATTTATTTAATATATTTATTTAAAATCTATTTATTTCTATTTATTTATATAGAATTAGATAGAATTAGAATTTCGAATATATATTAGCATAATATATTATAGGATAATATATTCTATCATAATATATTCTATATAGTAAGATATTATATATTCGATAAGATTCTATAGTATTCTTTCTATACTATATTATTATATATATAATATGTTCTTTATATCATTTTAATCTTCCTTGAAAAGGTAACACGCAAGCGATCGATTCCATCTATTTCTTTATCTCCCCGTGAATTGTATGTTTGTAACAATAGGGACAGAATTTTCTCAATTCCAATCGACTGGGCGTATTGTGTCGATTCTTTTGAGTAATATATCTCGAAATGCCTGTTGATTTCTTATTAGCACTCTTTTGAACACAACCGGTACATTCTAAAATAATCCTTACTCGAACATCTTTCCCCTTGGCCATAAACCTCCTTAGGATTTTGGGATTTTTTATTCATTCAACTCTGCTATTTTCCGATCTGAAGTGACGAATAAAGAAAGGAAAAAGAAGTGAAGTTGCTAACTCGAAATCCAAATTATGAAAAATTTCATTGCAACTAATATAGTTCTAATTATAGTAATAATAAGTAATACAAAGATTTTAAACTCTATCTCAATTAGAAGTTTCGATAAGAATCACAGTAATTCATTTAAGCGTCTTGTAGAATACTGTTGCACTAACTACATTTCTACCTCCCTTATCTTAATTTTAATTTAATTGACGTTACTTTACTGGAAGCGCGGATCCCGAGTTCCGAGTTTTACTGAAGTTGAATCCACGTTTTTTTCTTTTCTAACTTATTCCAATTAAATAAAAAAAAAAGAGGAGGGGAGTAGTAGTCACAGATATTTAATTGTATTTCTAATCTTCTTGACCCTCTCCCCCACGCGTTGATAACTAGAATGAAAAAAAAGGCAATGTCAATCCATCTGGGAAAAAACGATTGATCTCTATCAATAGGCCTGCTAAAGACGCAAACCATAGAGTACTTATTACCGGTGCCACGGATAGATATGTTTTTAGATCTCGCATTTTGAATCCTCCTTCTTTATTCTTTATTCTTTATTGTTTCTTTATTGTAATAACTACTCTTTTTTTTTTTATTCTAATACATAATGATAATAGATATAGAATCCGATTCTATGTAATTCAAGTCAACTTGGATTTGTTTTGTACACGGAATCTCTAATTCAAATTAAAATAAAATGTACAACAATTTCATAGATAAGATTTTCCTTTTCTTAAAAAAAAGACGTCCCCCCTTTTCTTTTTCCCGAGCATTCACGAAATTTTCGTAAGTTTCTTATTATATAATATAGGATATCAGATCAAAAAGAAAAAATGATAATGGATATCAATGCGAAAAATGAAATAAAGTATGTGGAAAACAAAACGGGTATTCTTTACAATAACATTATAAATGAATTACAAAGGGATGTAGCGCAGCTTGGTAGCGCGTTTGTTTTGGGTACAAAATGTCACGGGTTCAAATCCTGTCATCCCTATCTATTACTTCGTCTCTGAGCAATAACAAGGGATCAATTGAGATTAATTAAAATTGAAAATGGCACATACCCAATTTTTAATATATATCAAATTCTCTATATATAGTATAAGCATTCAAAATCGAGTGGAGGTAAAAAAAGACTCTTTTTTACTTACAGTCTCCTTTTTTGTGATTTTGATAAGTAAAGCGCTCTTAGTTCAGTTCGGTAGAACGTGGGTCTCCAAAACCCAATGTCGTAGGTTCAAATCCTACAGAGCGTGAGTCTCTTTTTAGTTTGTTAGGTCAAAATTTATACGGAAAAATAGAAGAACACTCTGAATTTGACCTCCTCCTTTCTTTAATCCGAAGGAGGTCAAAAAAAAACACGGTGTTAATTAATATTAATCATAATTAATATTAATCAAAGGTCCAACTGATCACCACGTCTATATTGTAAATATGCAGTTACGAATAATCCCGCCAAAGTAATAGGAATTAGCCCCAAGACAATTCCAAAGAGAAAAACTTCAATCATTTCAATTTTTTTTTTTGAAAAAGGGAAAAAGAGAGGTAATATCTATCCTTAAATATTAATCCATATTGACCAGAAATCTCAATAACCAAGAATTGGAAACGAACATGGTAAAGAATTAGAGAATAGATGGAATACTACAGAAAATTTTTGTTTTGTTTTTATTTTTATAAACTGTTCATTCAATTAATTTCAAATAAGTCGTATCTTGCTCAGACCAATAAATAGAACTGAGGTTATAGTTAAAGCCGCTAGTAGAAAACCGAAAAAACTAGTTATAGTAGGCATGAAGGGGCTAAATAAACTTTTTTATACGTATGCTTGTAAAGCAAAAGCACTTTCCTAAGTTAAATTTTTTGAAAGATAGGAGGATAAAGAAAAATACCAAATGAAAGAATAAGTTCAATTGAGAATTTTTTTATTTATTTTTCTTTATCAATCATTTATTAATCATTATCATAATAAATTTTCCGCGGCACTAATAAAATAAGAGTGGTAGTGGTATAGATAAAAAAGGAAATCAATTTATCATCTATACCATCTACTTAGACTTTCATGATTCGGAATCGAATTAAGAGATTCGTTACCCAATTCTTGCGAAATAAAATAGAAAACAAATATTATTAATATTATAATAAATATTCTATATTACTATATTAGTA